ATGAAGTGAATATTTTCAACAAATCACAAAGACATCGGAACCATATATTTCATTTTAGGTGCATGATCAGCAATAGTAGGTACAGCCATAAGTATAATCATTCGAACAGAATTAAGTACCACATCTAACTTAATCGGAGATGACCAAATCTACAATGTTATAGTTACAGCCCACGCTTTTATCATAATTTTTTTTATAGTAATACCAGTAATAATAGGAGGATTTGGTAATTTCCTAGTACCTATAATAATCGGTGCACCAGATATAGCATTCCCACGTATAAACAATATAAGTTTCTGACTACTACCACCATCCCTCATAATACTAACTACATCTGCTGCTGTTGAGTCAGGAGCAGGTACAGGATGAACAGTATACCCCCCTTTAGCAGCTAACATTGCCCATGCTAGCGCATCTGTAGATTTCGCAATTTTCTCTCTTCATCTAGCAGGTGCCTCATCAATCATAGGTTCAGCTAACTTCATTACAACCATTATTAATATACGATCAAAAAATATAACAATAGAAAAAACTCCCTTATTCGTTTGATCAGTTTTACTAACAGCCATCTTGCTTCTATTATCTTTACCAGTCCTTGCAGGAGCCATTACAATACTTCTAACAGATCGAAATTTTAATACATCATTTTTCGACCCAGCTGGAGGAGGAGATCCTATTCTTTATCAACATCTATTTTGATTTTTCGGACACCCAGAAGTATATATTCTAATTCTTCCAGGATTTGGGATAATTTCCCATATTATCAGCCACCACACAGGTAAAACAGAAACATTCGGAAATCTAGGTATAATTTATGCAATATCAGGAATTGGTATTCTTGGTTTTATTGTTTGAGCACACCATATATTCACAGTAGGAATAGACGTTGACACACGAGCCTATTTTACATCTGCTACAATAGTAATTGCCATTCCTACAGGTATTAAAATTTTCAGATGATTAGCAACAATTCATGGATCTAAGTCACAATTAAACCCACCTATAATATGAACATTGGGTTTTCTATTCTTATTTACTTTAGGTGGATTAACAGGAATTATTTTATCTAATTCATCATTAGATATTGTTCTACACGATACTTACTATGTAGTTGCTCATTTCCATTATGTTTTATCCATAGGAGCAGTTTTCGCTATTATAGCTGGAATCAACCACTGATTCCCAGTAATAACTGGAGTAACCATGAGAAAAAGTATATCAAAAACACAATTCTCGCTAATATTTTTAGGTGTAAATTTAACATTTTTTCCTCAACACTTTTTAGGCCTAAGAGGAATACCCCGACGATACTCAGATTACCCAGATGCTTACCTATCATGAAATATTGTATCTTCAATCGGATCAATAATTTCAATTTTCGCAGTTATTTTATTTCTATACATTTTATGAGAAGCATTCATATCACAACGAAAAACAATCTATATCGCCTCAACACCAACATCCCTGGAATGACAAAATAACACCCCACCAGCTGACCATACTTATAACCAAAATAATATCACATACATAAACTATGGCAACATCATCAAAAATCAATTTATTAGATAGAACTTCCCCAGTAATAGAACAAATATCCTTTTTCCACGACCACACAATAATAATTTTAACATTAATTTTAACTATAGTAGGATATGTTATATTTTCACTAACAAGAGCCAAACAAACTAATAAATCAACTATAGAAAACCAAACCCTAGAAACACTATGAACCTTAGCTCCAGCCGTAATTCTTATATTTATTGCTTTACCATCCCTTAAGATCTTATACTTAACAGATGAAATAAATAAACCATCATTAACACTAAAAGCAATCGGACATCAATGATATTGATCTTATGAATATCCTGATTTTAATAATAAGGAATTTGACACTTATATAACTCAATGAGAAAACAACGATAACTTTCGATTATTAGATGTTGATAATCGAACAGTTCTTCCTATAAATACTCTTACACGTATTTTAGTAACAGCAACAGACGTTATCCATTCATGAACAATCCCCGCCATAGGAGTAAAAATAGACGCTACACCAGGACGAATTAACCAAATAAGAATAATCTCAAAAACACCTGGTCTATTTTTCGGACAATGTTCAGAAATTTGTGGATCAAATCACAGATTTATACCAATTGCTGTAGAACTAACTTCTACAAAAAATTTCACTAAATGAATAAAAAATATTTAACCTTTAAGTGACTGAATTAAAGTAATGGTCTCTTAAACCAGAATATGGTGTCCACCACCCTTAAAGAACATAAGTCTAGTTTAATAAATAATTTCATTTTGTCAAAATGAAGATGCCAAAAGCGACTAATTATTCCTCAAATAATACCAATCGCATGAATACAAATATTCGTATTAATTAACTTAGCTCTATTATTTATTATAGCAAAATCACACTTCATAAAAACAACCACATCTGAAAGCAATTTTAAAAAATTCTCCAAAAAAATAAATTGAAAATGATAATAACATCACTATTTGCTACATTTGACCCAACATCATCGTGATCAATCTTACCAAACTGAATTATTTTATTAATCATTCTAATAACATTACCAAAAAGAAAGTGATTAATAACTCAATCATCTTCATTAATAAGAATTGCCCTAAATCTAAACCACTCATCAACAAAAACAGAATTATCTAAATCTTCATTCCCAGGAAATTCTAATATAATATTTGCTCTACTATTTTTTATTTTGACAATAAATTTATGAGGAATATGCCCTCACATTTTTACTTTAACAAGTCACTTGTCTATTACCTTATCACTGGGGTTGCCATTCTGAATTTCCTTTATAATTTATGGTTGAGTAAAATCACCAAACTTAATACTTGCACATATAGTCCCAAACGGCACACCAGCAGCATTAACTATATTTATAGTACTAATTGAAACTCTAAGAAATATAGTTCGACCACTAACACTGTCTCTTCGACTAGCCGCTAATCTAATAGCCGGTCACATATTAATATCATTAGCCGGGTCTGCCGGATCAAGCTTAAACCTAATAGCTCTCCCTATATTTATTCTATTATACCAATTCCTAATTATCCTAGAATGTATAGTAGCCCTAATCCAACCAGTAGTATTCTCCATACTCGTAAAAATATACGCCAGAGAAGTTAATTATGTCAACATTCAAACACCCTTTTCATATAGTAAATAACAGACCCTGACCCATTACTGGGGCTTTAGCAGCCTTATTTATTACTTCAGGTATAACAAAATGATTCCACTCATCTAAAATATCCTTAATAATTCTCGGGATAATTATTATATTTATTATCACCTACCAATGATGACGAGACGTCTCACGAGAAAGTTCAAACCAAGGACACCACACAAAATCAGTAATAGTAAGTATACGATGAGGAATAATCTTATTTATTTTATCTGAAATTATATTCTTCTTATCATTCTTTTGGGCTTTTTTTCATTCAAGATTATCACCATCATGTGAGATTGGGTCCCAATGACCACCAACAAGAATTATTTCATTTAACCCCATAATAATTCCCCTTTTAAATACAGCAGTACTATTAACATCAGGAATTACCGTGACATGAGCTCACCACAGAATTATTGAAAATAACCTTTCACAAACAAAAATCGCAATAATTAGAACAATCATCTTAGGAATTTACTTCACAATTCTACAAGCAATAGAATATTCAGAAGCATCATTTTCACTAGCAGACTCAGTCTATGGATCAACATTTTTTGTAGCAACAGGATTCCACGGATTACACGTTATTATTGGAACCTCCTTCTTAGCCGTCTCAACCATTCGAATTTGAAATCTAAAAATATCTCCACAACACCATTTTGGATTTGAAGCTGCCGCATGATACTGACATTTCGTAGACGTAGTATGACTATTTCTTTACTCAACAATCTATTGATGAGCCTCATAAAAATATTTTTTTTCTTAGTATAAAAAGTACATTTAACTTCCAATTAAAAAGAATAAAGAAAATCATATTAATAACATATTTCGTAATCTCCCTAATATTAATCATAATTTTACCAATAGTATCTTACACAGTTTTTTTTAAAAACAAAATAGATACAGAAAAAAGATCCCCATTTGAATGCGGATTTGAACCATCAAAAAGAGCCCGAAAAGGATTTTCACTAAAATTTTTTCTTATTGCAGTTTTATTTCTAATTTTTGATGTAGAAATTGCCTTAATTATCCCAGCCCCATTAACATTTAACAATATATTCATAATCTATAAATTAATAATATTTTTAATTTTTATTATAATTTTAATCCTAGGACTAATCTATGAATGAAAAAATGGAATATTAAACTGAACTAAATAGTAAATTATAAGTAGTTTATATTAAAACATCTATTTTGCAAATAGTTATAGCCCTTAGCCTTATAAAAACATTAAACTATCAATATTTAAAGATAAAAACTTAAGCCGCTAACTTATAAACCATAAGATAAAATCTTATTTATCTTTCCAGAAATAAAACCACCTATAATTTAAAACCTAATTAAAATCCTTAATATTTTCAATATTATGCTCTAAATAAGCTAAATAGATTAACATAATAATATTAACAAAACAAATCAGAAAAAAATACCTCTCAAATAAATTTTTACATTTCTATTTTGATAATAAGATAATTGACCCCCGCTAAAAGAAAATAATTCACCAGACCCCCCTCCCCCAAAAAATTCATCTCAACCAAACTCATTAACTTTAATAATAGTATTTGAAAACAAAAAAGGAAATTTAACCACACGAGGTCTTATGACACTTAAAAATCACATAGTTCTAACAAAAAAAATAAAATCCTTATTAGCATAAGCAAAATCATTAACAAATATCCCAACAATTCCCCCGAAAATAACTACTACTAAAACACCAATCCTTTCAAACCCCCCAAGAACCTGAACCCCCCCACCGAAAATCCCCCAAAACGTAATAGACCCCCCAATAACACCAAATGTTCCCAAAAATAATATAGGAATTATTATATTAAACCCCAAGTCCCCTAAATTTTCATAAGATTTATAACCTACTAAATTAACACACAAAATCTTAAATATTTTAAAAGAATAGCCAGCTGTTAACCCACAAGATAATATTAAAACCAAATAGCCACCAAAACCACCCCCAAAAGAAACTACTCTCTCAATAATCATGTCCCTAGAATAAAAACCAGACATAAAAGGAACACCACATAAAGAAAAATTAGAAACATTTAAACAAAAACAGACCATAGGACAATATAGACCAGCCCCTCCTAATATTCGTAAATCTTGAGTACCAGAAACCTGATGGATCAAAAATCCAGCACAAAGAAATATTAAAGACTTAAAAATAGCATGAATAACTAAATGGATAAAAGCTAAAATATAACCACCAAGACCAATAATTCTTATTATTAATCCCAATTGTCTAAGAGTAGACAAAGCAATTATCTTTTTAACATCATTTTCAAAAATAGCCCCTAATCCAGCTATAAACATAGTTAAAACAGACAACAAAAAAATTAAATAACAGATTTCCCTTCCTATTAAAGGTCTTACACGAATTAAAAGATACACACCTGCAGTTACTAACGTAGAAGAATGGACTAAAGCAGAAACAGGAGTAGGTGCAGCCATTGCTGCAGGCAATCACGCAGAAAAAGGCATTTGAGCACTCTTAGTAATACCAGCAATAAACAACAAAAATAATACCACTCTTCCTAACACACTTTCAGAAAAATAATCAAAAACGCCTCAACCCCCCAACTCAACCATTAAACCAATAGATAAAAGCAAACCAACATCTCCTACACGATTTATTAATACAGTAATTATCCCAGCCCCATATGATTTATAATTTTGATAATAAATTACCAAACAATAAGATACCAATCCAAGACCATCCCACCCTAAAAGCATTCTGATTACATTTGGTATAAAAATTAACAAACCCATTGAAAACACAAAAAAAAGAAGAATATATATAAAACGAACAATACCTAAATCTCCCTCTATATATCCTATAGAATAACAAAAAATAGACCCAGAAATAATTATAACAACACCAAAAAAAAATAAAGCTAACCAATCAAATAATATATAACCTTCAATAAACAAACCAGCTCTAATAAACAAACCATACTTAAAAATAATAGCCTTTCTCAAATATAAATAATAAAAACCTCCCAAAACTATCAATCACCCACCTAAAAAAAAATTTACAAACCAAAAATAACCAAAAATAACCATTCAATAAAATTATTCCTAAAAGTCCACAACTTCTTATTCTCTATAAACTAATTTATCTAAATCAAAAATAAATCACTTTTCAGAATAAAAAAAAATAAAGGAAAAATATGTAATAATCCTACAACAAACTCACGAATACTAATAGCCCAACCCACAAACTTTACCCCTCCATAGCCATGTCTAGAAAAAGAAAACAAATACAAACTATAAACAGCACAAATAAAAGATAAAATTGATAAGCCGAATCTTCTTCTATAAGCTCATCCTAATAACCCACCAAAAGCCATAATTTCTCTTAATAAATTAATTGTAGGAGGACAAGATATATTTACAACACAAAGTAAAAATCAAATCAACACAAAAGAAGGAAAAAAAATTAATAAACCCCTAATAACTAATATTCTTCGTCTAGAATAACGCTCATAAAACATATTTACTAAACAAAATAAGCCAGAAGAACAAACACCATGACCAATTATTATAATATATCTTCCACCAACTCCATAAACAATACATCTAAAAACACCAGCCAAAACAATTCCTATATGACCAACAGAAGAATAAGCTACCAAAGACTTTATATCGTGCTGACCCAAACACACCAACCCAGTAAAAGCACCGCCCAATAATCCTAACGATACTAAGATAAAAACAAAGTCTAAATTAATACATACTCCCAGAACCCGATAAAATCCGTAACCACCCAATTTCAAAAGAACACCAGCTAAAATCATCGAACCTGCAACTGGTGCTTCCACATGAGCCTTAGGAAGTCACAAATGAAATATAAAAACAGGAAGCTTTAACATAAAAGCAAAAACCAAACAAAAAAAACCAAACACAGAAATTAGACTAACTAACTTATGCCCTATAAACAACCCCCCCTCTAAAGACCCCAGTCACATAAGAACGACCAACAAAGGTATAGAAGCAGTCAAAGTATAGAACAATAAATAAAATCCAGCACGAATACGCTCAGGCTGATAACCCCAACCCAAGACCATCAACAAAATAGGAATTAAAGAACTTTCAAAAAAGAAATAAAAAAATAAAAAATCCGTAACAGTAAAAGCCACGACTAATACGACTAATAAAAAAACCATAATCGAAAAATAATTACGCCCACCAAGGCCGACAAAATAAGAAGAACTAGCTATAATTATCAACAATGTTACCCAAATTCTAAGAATAATCAAAAATCATCCAATAATGTCTAATCCAAAACCAAACCCTAGCTCTCTTCAAAACCCCCCTCTATCTCTTATCAGAACCATAGTATAAATAAATCTAAAGACTAACCCTAAAATAACCCAAAATATCCCAGCCCCAAAAATTCTTATAAAAATCAACCCAAGCAAAGCTATTAATAGTCCTAACATTGAACAATACCCGAAGCACTAAACAAATCATTCCCAAAGCCCCGAACAACAAAAACAATAACCCCTAAACCAAATGCTCCTTCACAAGCTCTAAAAGCTAGATAAATAACCCCTAAATAAGCATCAAACCCTCCAAAAGAAAAATTAATTATTAACATTAAAAACAATATCATTCTAATAAACTCCAAGCTTATTAAAGATATTAAAATGTGACGACGATTTCTGGTAAAACTATAAATTCCCCCAATAACCCCCAACGAAACAACGAAATAAATTACCAATTATAAACCTAAAGTTTCTAAAACTTTTACAATATTAAATTTATGCTAAATTAGTTTTCCTTAGCACTTTTCCACAATAGGTTATATACATATATATATATATATATACATATCATGATATATTAATTTATAAATATATGTCTTAATATATTTATTAAATCTTAATATTAAAGTAAAAAACATGAAAAAAAATCTAAAAGCACTTTAATTTTTGGATAAATAGCTTTAATAAAAATAATAATATTAAGAAAAGTATTTATAAGTCTTATATGTACATATATATAAGTTTTCCAATATTGACAGCATCTTGGGAATAACGTTTAAATCTTCTTTAAAATGAAAATTAAAAAATTATCTGAGTATCAATATAAATTTAGAGGTTTTTTTTTAATTTTTGGTCACGAGAGGTAAGTACAAAGTTCAGTAATAAATCCATATTTAAAGTAAAGCTAAATGTTAATTATAAGAATTTGGGTGATGTTTATTAAATCATACTAAGTTTTTTATAAAAAATCAGTCGAACTAATCTTATCCTATTTCACGTATCATTTTTCATAGCAAGATAAATGATGACTATATATATAAGTTTTCCAAATCATTATATATTTCACAGGTACCACTCATCATACCTAATTTAAACGATACGGGGATTCCAGACACGCATAACATTTAAATGTTCTAATAATTAAGTTTTAGATACTCAATATATTATATATTTACATATTAATATATTTTAATATGTATATATATATATATATATATACTACTAAACTAAAAGATAATATAAACATCACTAAAACAAACAAAAAACAGAAGATTAACACACCAATAAATTTACAATCTATTATCCTAAATTAGACTAATCTACCCAAACATAACCTAAGGATCTTAAATCCATCACAATAAACTTATGCTAATCTGAAAAAAGTCTAAGGGGTCCTTTCGTACTATCTTAGACAAAAAAAAGATAGAAACCGATCTGGCTCACACCGATCTGAACTCAAATCAAGTAAAATTTCAAAGGTTGAACAAACCTAATAATTAAACTGCTGCTTCTATGCTTCTATCATTAACTTTAATTCAACATCGAGGTAATAATCTTATAAACAAATAACATCTCTGATATAAATTATCCTGTTATCCCTAGAGTAATTTAATCTTATTATCAAAAAAATTTGGATCTACTAAAATAAATAATACTTAATAATAGCTACCCCAGCCAAATTATAAAATAAAAATAATTAATGAAAAATTATTCATATTTTATAATAAAACTTCATAGGGTCTTCTCGTCTCTCATTACAATTTAGATTTTTTCAACTAACAAAAAAATTCACCTTATAAAAAATTAATAGAAAAAAACCGTCAACCCAATCATACAAGACTACAATTAATAGCCAAATTACTACGCTACCTTAGCACAAAAGCGGCCATTAAATAAATCATAGGGCAGGGCTTACCTTTTAAATAAACAAAAAGGTAAGCTTTTGATAAACAAACAACTTTCTAATAGCCGAATTATAATATTTTAATAAAAATACAATAAATAAAATAATAACATTTCACAAAAAAATTCTACACTACTAATTTTTATATCATAAAAAATAAATTAAAAAATTTTATAAAAAAATAATAAAAAATAATATTACCAAAAAAGTTATAAAACAATTATAAGCAATATACTACAAATATAACTCATAAATAACAAACAACTATATTAAAAATTAACAAAAACTTACCTATTGAAAATATTAAAAGTTTTAACAAAAATAATCAAATTATAATTATAAAACAACCAGAAATAAAAAATGTCGAATAGCCTCTAACCCCCATCTTAAATTTTTACATATTTGTGTAACAATATTCAAAATTTAAAATTAATCCAAATTTATCGGGAATAAATAATATTATAAATTTAGTTCATAAAACCCTTATACCAAAGGTAAAAAACAAATAATAAATAAAACCTTTACAGTAAAATTAACAAAAAAATAATATTTTTTATGAAACAAAAAAACAAAAAAATTAAATTAAACCAGAAGCATTTTCCAATACTCCTACTTTGTTACGACTTATCTTTAATAATAGTAAAGAGCGACGGGCAATATGTGCATAGCTAAAATCTTATCCAAAATAATAAATTATTCTAAAATTACTTTTAGATCCAATATTCAAATTACACAATAAAAAATTACCAATAAATCTTCTTATTGGAGATCATTTCAAATTCTTTAAAACTGCACTTCGACTTGCTATAATAATTTAATAACGATAATAAACAAAAATATAAATTTATTTTAAACAGTGATATACAAATATAATAAAAAATTAATGAATGAACAGCCTCAATAACAGAATAATCTCCTCTAAAAAGATTAAGCTACCGCCAAATACCTTTAGGTTTTAAGAATAACTAATACTACCTATATATTTTAAAACATTATTACTAGGGTATCTAATCCTATTAAAAAAAAGAGTTATAATAAACTAAAATAAAAATTAATAAAAAAACTTTTTCACAAAAATTTTTATAAATTAAATATTAAAACATTAAAATAAAATAAATAATTAATAAAAAATTGTATAACCGCGTATGCTGGCACAATATTTTTACCCTACCATCACTTTTCATCTATAACTATAACAATATAAACACCCCCCATCTAAATTAAATTATTTAAAAGTGAATAAAAATAAATATATTTGTAATTATAAAATTAAAAATCAAAAAAAATTAGATCTATATTCCTTTAAATTTGCAACTTAATATTCAATAAACAAACTATATCTAATAAAAATCCAGAATAACCTTTAAGATCAAAACTTAAAATGCCTCACACCGCTAGATTAAAAAAAAATTATTGATAAAATTAGAATTCCACCAACCAGAAAATAATAATTAAGAATAACTGGTAATATCCCCTTTCACGCCAAATATATAAGCTTATCATAACGATAACGAGGATATCTTCCACGAACAACTAAAATAAAACCTATAGTAACAAAACCAAAAAACAACATTATTCCCCCAAAAAAAATAATTCCAGTAATTAAACTTAAAAAAATAATATAACCATACTCAGCTATAAAAATAAAAGCAAAACCAAAACCTCTATATTCAATATTAAAACCAGAAACCAACTCTCTTTCCCCCTCAGCAAAATCAAAAGGAGTACGATTAAGCTCTGCCAATAAACAAATAATCCAACATAAAAAAACAGGAAAATAAAAAAAGTAAAAAATCCTGTAATAATGAAATTCTCCAAAATCATATGAACCTAAAAAAACCAAATAAATTAATAAGACCAAAGAAAAAACAACTTCATAAGAAATAGTCTGAGCAACAGAACGCATACCTCCTAATAAAGCATATTTAGAATTAGAAGCCCAACCAGAACCAAAAATAGAATAAACTCCTAATCCTAAAACTGCAAAAAAATATAAAATTCCATAAACAAAATCACAAAAAGACCCATCTCAAGTAATAAGTAAATAACCAATTAATATAACTCCTAAACTAAAAACAGGACAAAAATAATACAAAAAATCAAAAGTAAAAATTATAACACTTTCCTTAGTAAATAACTTAAAAGCATCTCTAAAAGGTTGAAAAACACCCATAACCCCAACTTTATTAGGACCTTTTCGTAATTGAACATAACCTAACACTTTACGCTCAAACAAAGTAAAAAAAGCAACTCTAATTAACACACCTAAAATAACCCCTAAAATTTCTATTATTATTACTACAAAACCTAATATTTCTAAAAAAAATCATTTTTGATATCACTTTAGTGTAAATAAAGAACTTTTATTAAGCTATTTTTATACAAAAAAATTAACTAAGTTATTTTCATAAAATAAACAAAAAGATGTAGTTAAAATATAACATTGATTTTGTAAATCAAAATTATCCATTATTCATTTTTAATAACAATATTAAAAAAAGCCCTACCATACACAGACATTCCACAGTCAATTAGATATATATGAAATTTCGGTTCCCTCTTAGGAGCTTGCTTAATAACACAAATCTTGACAGGATTATTTCTTGCAATAAACTATAACTCAAGACCAGAACTAGCATTCCAATCAACAATTGACTTAATAAATGACTCAATTTGAGGTTATTATTTACGAATTATTCATGCTAATGGTGCATCATTAATATTTCTTTGCATATACTTTCACATCGGACGAGGAATATATTCAAAATCTTATTTAAACTACCCAGCCTGAAATATTGGATTAGTAATATATCTAGTAACTATAGCAACAGCTTTTTTAGGATATGTTTTACCTTGAGGACAAATGTCATTTTGAGGAGCTTCTGTTATTACAAATTTAATATCAGCAATCCCATATGCCGGAGACACATTAGTAAAATGATTATGAGGAGGATACTCCGTTGATGCCCCAACATTATCACGATTCTTCGGTCTACACTTCATTTTACCACTCACACTTATTTTTATAACAGTACTACATATCGTTTTAATCCATGAAAAAGGAGCAAACAATACCCTAGGATTAGCCACATCCCCATTAACAAAAACAACATTTCACCCATTCTTTACATTTAAAGACATTCCCCCAATTATTATTGCACTATATACACTGATCCTAATAAGATCTTTCAAACCATATCTATTTATAGACCCAGATAATTTCAGAGAAGCAAATCCCATAACCACTCCTGCTCACATTCAACCAGAATGATATTTCCTGTTTGCATACGCAATTCTACGTTCAATCCCAAACAAACTAGGAGGAGTAATTGCAATATTATTATCAATTATAATTCTTCTAACTATACCTCATCTTTATAAACCAAAAATATCGTCAAATAAATTTTATCCGCTAAATAAAATACTATTTTGATATTTTATTATTACATTCCTATTACTTACCTGAGGAGGAGCTCAACTAGTTGAACAACCAATAATTTTAACATCCCAAGTCACAAGAGTATTATATTTTTTATTTTTTATTTTAAACCCCTTATACCACTACACTTGAGACAAAATTATAAGATATTTAGGAAACTTCAAAAGTATTATATTTTGAAAATATAAGTTTTAACCAAAATTAACCTAAATAATATCTTCTATAATTATTTTATCATTCATAATAATTTTAATAATAAAACACCCATTATCAATAGGAATCACACTATTAATAACAGCAATAATTTCATCAATCTTATCATTAATAATAATAAATTCCCCATGATACCCTTTCATTTTTTTTATTATCATAGTTGGAGGAGTCTTAGTTTTATTCCTTTACATAGCCTCAATTTCACCCAATAGAATAAAACCTTCTTCTATTATCATACCAATAATAATTACAATTACAATCTCAATTTTTATAAACCAAAACATAAAAATCAATCAAACAACAGACAACCTATTAACTATAAAAACCCTATTTATATCAACAAATTCATGAATGATCCCATTAATAGCAATATATTTACTCATTACAATAATTTTAATCATCAAAATTACAAACAAAAATAAATCACCATTACGAAAAATATAATAAATAATATGCCTGATAAAAGGATTGTTATGATATAACAAATAATGCATAAAAAGCTATTATTTCAATAAAAATAAGCTAAAAAAGCTAAATGGTTCATACCCATTCGATAGAGAAATCTTTTTTATTATTAACCCTACAACAATTCTTTCATTAACCATAAATCTTTTAAGAATTATTATTCTTATAACATCAAGATCATGAATTACTATATGAATAGCCTTTGAACTTAATATAGTATCATTCATTCCAATAATAATAAATAAACAAAATAATTCAACCCCAGAAAGAATAATAAAATATTTTATAATTCAAACAATTGGATCAATTATACTAATTTTAGCTATAATTATAAAAAACACCCCAATAACCACCCCTAATATAACATCATTAATCACACTATCTATATTAACAAAAATAGGAGCTTTCCCAGTTTTCCAATGATTACCATCCGTTACAGAAGGATTATCATGAATAACAATAACACTCCTTTTAACAACACAAAAAATTATACCCATATTTTTAATAATAATAATAAATAATTTAACAATAATTTACTTAGCTGCTGCTGCTTCAGCATTAGTAGGAGCCATTGGAGGATTTAACCAAATTATAACACGAAAAATAATAGCCTATTCATCTATTACTCATATAGGCTGGATATTAATAATTATTAATAACAAAATACTCGTAATAATTTATATTTTTTTATACTCAATCATTCTTTTATCTATCACAATACAAATAAAAGAAATATCTATATATTCCATTTCAACCTCATACCAAAAAACAACAAAAAAAACTCTAATTATATCAATATTATCTCTAGGGGGAATACCACCACTCCTAGGATTTATGCCTAAACTCTTATCTATCAATTGAATTACTAAAAACAACTTTCTAATATTAATTCCACTAATTATTGGAGCCCTAATCAATCTCTCATTTTATATAAACATTATAATAAAATCAATATTAATAAACACAACAACCACATCGTTAAAAAAAAATAACAAAATATCTCTTCAAGCCATGTCTATCCCTTCAGCCACCCTAACAGCTCCAGTAATAATAATATAGTCTATTAGGTTAATTAAACTTTAAATTTTCGAAATTTAAGATAAATATAGATTAAAATTTTAAGTTATTTAAACTATAATCCTTCAAAGATTAAAAAACAAAAAGTAAATTTTT